TTATTAGAAATGCCCAAAAAAAATCATATTCGTAAAGCAGAAACATAAACGCACTCCTATGAACGTGGAAAATATACCGGATTCAATTGGTCGATTCGAATTGGAATTGTCAAGTCATCCATAACTATTTAGTCAAAACAAGAATTCATTTTGGTCGAACCGCCTAGTTTGCTTTGTTTATTGGTTTATTGTAGGGCATATATCATTGCAAGATTCATCGACTGGAATCCGATTTTTTTCCATTATACTTATTTCCATTTTATTTAGTTAGTAGAACCTTCTAACTATATATTACTCTTCGACAAATTTTCCTGTTTCTCTTGTTTTTTTCTCTAAAGACGGGGAATTCTAAATTAATTACTTATCTTATTTCTTCTTTAATTATAAATTCTTTAAAGATTTCTATTTTTTTCTATAAATAGAATCAGGAGGTCTTTATTTTCATTTTTTTTTTCTTAGTGATTTAGAATAGAACAAGTAATCAAATAGAAGAGAATGTATCGGAATTTCCATCTCAAGATTTAGAAGATCTTGTGTTGGTATATTCCTTTTATTATTATTTAATTATTATTTAATAATAGTATTAGGATTCGAATCCAGGTGGAGGGGTTTTTCTTGGTTGAATACAGAAAAAGAAGACTACCTTTTTGTGTTGTGCTTCGCTAGGTCGAGGTAAGTAAGGTATACGAAGGAAACGCCTATTTGACAATGAAAGTGACCAAAGATATTCGTTTTTCAAAAAACTTTAGCTTGTACACAAATACAGCAGGCCTTTCCTAAATCCATGTGAATTCCTCTTCGTAGTTTTTCATTTCACCAGGCCCGTGAAATGAGTTGACTTCCAAAATTCATTAAGATTGGGGATATCAAAAGAAAGGGAGTCTCACTAATTCTTTTATTGTGGATATGAATATGTAATTCGCCTCCGAAGATTAATGACGAAAGGTTGGTTTGTTTATCTGCAATTGCAAAAATTATCCATTGGATCCATTGATATGCGTTTTTTCTTTCATCTGCTTAAACGATTGCCGTGAGTAAACTTATAGGAATAATTGGATTTCACTTAGTTACAAGCAAGAAATAATAATGAAAAATGCAAATTATACAATTTTTTTTTGCATTTTTCATTATTATAGGGCTATACGGACTCGAACCGTAGACCTTCTCGGTAAAACAGATCAAACTTATTATTATTAAAATGATCTGAACTGTTTCAAAGACCCAACATGCATTTTTTTTTGCATTGGGCTCCTTCATTAACTGATATAAATATCAGTTAGTCTGCCATTTTTTTTTCTTGACAGAAAAAAAGATAAGGAAATGGCTCCATGTGCTCTGATTCATTATTTGGGAGCATTACCAAAGTGTTTCAAAGGTGAGATTATCTTGACGTAGGTCTGTCTCTGGCCTAGATTAACCTAAGTTAACTGAAGTCTCTATCGTTCTGCTTAAAAAATCAAATATGAAACTTCATACACCTTAAAGTTCATATGACGAAAAGAGATTTTTTTGAGGTCCTTATACTCATTATGCCTAGCATTGAATAGACTGGGTATTCACCTTATCAAGATCTCAAATCAATGATGGGGTCTGTTTGGCACCTCCTAAACGGGCGTCCAAATTGGACCGAACCCTTTGCTTTGTCAGGCTATGGTTCCCTCAAAGTTATGGAGTAAGACATCGATTTCTCAACAAGATCAATTTTTCTGATTGTATGATGAACTCCCTTGAAAAACATTGGCGCGCGTGTAAACGAGTTGCTCTACCAACTGAGCTATAGCCCTTAGTGCTTGTGATACATATTTTATCATGTAGGTAAATTCTTGTCAAGAGAAATATTCCATGATCCAACATCAAGAATCTTTGATCTCTTTGAGTGGTATTCCTTAGATTAGTATTGCTTATAAGTAATATGATATTTATAATCCATCGACAGGATGGGTTTCATTTGGTTCTCTTTGGGATGATAAATGACCTACTTAACTCAGTGGTTAGAGTACTGCTTTCATACGGCGGGAGTCATTGGTTCAAATCCAATAGTAGGTAAAACTTATTAGATACCATTGACTCTGGTATCTAATAAGGTTTACGACCCACCTTTAGTGATATTTATTTTTTGATTTTGTATCTTTTCTATTTCATTTTTTAATTGGAATTTTTGCATCAGAATTGGATTCTGTTTGATTGTATTTGATTGTATTCACCCGACAGAATCTAAATAGGATTAGAAAGAGAACTTCTTTTTATTATTCGAACGTACCAACTAGTTATGAAATCGGATTGCTAGCCTCCACCCGTGTTCTAGCTCGTCGGAGAGCTAGATTTGCCTCAATTTTTTGTCTCCTTCCTTCAGCCTTTTTCACATTAGCTTCCGCTATTTCAAGAGTTTGCTGAGCTTCTTGTGGATCAATGTCACTACCCTTCTCCGCATCATTTACTAAAACAGTGATCTCATTATTTCCTATTCTAGCAAAACCACCCATCAGAGCCATCGTTAACC